AGGCGGGTAGCGGGAATCGAACCCGCATCGGTAGCTTGGAAGGCTAGGGGTTATAGTCGACGTCAACTCAGGATTTTTAACGTCTCTAATTCAAAACCGAACATGAAACTTTGGTTTCATTCGGCTCCTTTATGGAAGATGGAGAAATTACATGATCTAAGCTGGGAATGAAAAAAAGTAACAAAATTTGATCCATACCATCTATGTCAGCTTTTCGATCTTGAATGTATTCAAGACGGCTCGCTTTATAGATGATCCCTCTATAAGAGTAAGATTAGAAAAATCTTTTTAGTTAGTTCGTTCTCTATTTCTAGTGGAGAGAATCCTGAGGAAAGGTCTTCTTTTCTACCGAGCTAAAGGAATATTTTGATGTCTATAGTAAACCAAAGACATCATTTTATAGCTATTTTGCTTCCATTTTCCCTCGACAAATAAAAAATAAAAAATAGAAGATTTAGTTACGATTAGAAATTTTTTTACTTTCCTTATCCATGGATCCTTTACTCATACTCATTCAATTGGAAGTAGTGATCCAATTCAAAAAAGATTCTGTTTCGTAATTTCATAATCCAAGTTTCAAATTTCGACTTTCAATTTGGATAAAAATCACGAGAATGTGGATTTGTCCTCGAATTTGTCATTGCGAGGTAAAGGGTTAAATCCTTCTTAAGAAATGAAGTTTTTGTTCGGAATACAAAGAAAACCGAAGGACCCCTTAACTATTAGGGGATTCATATAACGAATCTCACTTTTACCACTAAACTATACCCGCTACAATGTCATTATTGTATAGAAATGGGTTTTTGTCGAACAAAAAATCATTCTAACAGTATCCGTAAAAATCATGAAACTTAGAGTGTTTCTGCCTTTTGTCAGGTGACTCTAATTATTAATATAATTTTTATTTATTTTTATTTAAATTTAATAAAATAAAATTTATTTAAATTTAATAAAATAAAAAAATAAAATAAAAAGGGATTCGAATGATCTTTTTTTGCTGGAGGGGTTTGGACCGATTAGGGTTCGAAAAAATAATTTCAGTTATAACCTAAAAATACCTGATCTAAGAATCCCCGATTAAAAAATGGAACCCCCTTTTTTTCACGTAAAGCATTTATCAAACAAAATAAGGTACGATCTTTTAAATTTTAGGAAGTAGTTCCAACTATATCTAGTATCTAGTAAAAAAAGCGAATAGTCCCGTTTAGGCTAAAGTATTTTTAAAAGAAAAAAAGGCCCGGCTAGGCGGCCAGGCCGTGGGAATCACAAAGCCCTTACTCTTACTTTATCAAAAAAAGGGTGGGATTTCGGTTAAACTTTCTTTATATTTAGATCTATATAATAAAGGAAAAATAACGAAGAAAAAATCTTTTCAATCCTTACCTTATACATGTTAAGTAATGTAACATAGTACTTATTCTTTTTCAATTGGAGAGATGGCTGAGTGGACTAAAGCGTCGGATTGCTAATCCGTTGTACGAGTGATTCGTACCGAGGGTTCGAATCCCTCTCTTTCCGTTTCCGTTGAATTTATCTTTTCATTTTCGTTAATAAATATAATATTTATCGGAAAGTAAACCCTTTTTTTATAGTAAAATTCCTAGTTAAAGGAGTAAATCGAAAAAATGCTAAGCAAATCATAAAGCAAAAGAACGGAAAAAGTCTTCTCCTATTTTTTTATTCTTCTCGTCCAGGATTACGTCCTGGATCATTAGATAGGAATCCGAAGATGAAGAGAGAAACAAAGAATATAACTACTGTGTAAACGAAGAGTTTGAGAGTAAGCATTACACAATCTCCAATATCATTTTTTTTGTAAAAAGAGAATAGATTCTCCGTTTTTATACCACATATCCTAACTTTTTTTATACTAAGAAATTCAGCTGTTTTTAAAAGCTGAATTTTAAAAAATTCAATTCTAATATTTTGGAAGAAGACTTTTTGTCTTTCATCTCCAAAACAAAATTCTAGTAAATTGTTGGGTAACCCACTAGAGTTTTTCATTGGAAAAAAGGGTCAGAATGAAGAAATGAGGTGATCCAGATTTAGCGCAACTTTTTCTGCACCAAGAGATCAGCCCTATCGGATCTTATCAATTATTCGAATTTTTTTATTGAAGAAAACATGCAGTTTTCTAGGATAGTTTTTTCTCGAACAGCATTAAATATCTCAGCGAAAGCTTACAGCAGCTTGCCAAACAAAGGCTAAGAGAAAAAATAGTAGAGGTATAACTGGCATAAGATCGACAATTGGATTTAAAAAGGCGTAGGCCTCGGGTAATTTGGCAAATAAAAAATGAATCGAATAAAGGTCAGAATTAAGACAGATACCGCTCAAACTGAAGATATTAAGCATAACATTTATTGTTCTTGGAGATAATTGCTTTTTGATTGAGTTATTGATTTTGATTGAGTTATTGATATAAGGGAAAGTGAAGAAAGTAAAATAGACTCAAAAACCCTTCTTTTTATTTGAACTTACCCAACCAAAAATCCTTCGATTTTCAATTCAAAATAGAAGAAATTCAAATTTCATACAATAGCTTATATCTTAATTAAATTCGATGTAATGATCAATCCATTTTTATATAATTCTATATTGATGCCTGTTCAAAATTATTAGAAATTTTGGATGGAATTGACGAACCACTACTACGAACAGTAGTGTTTATTAGTGAAGAATATAAATCGAAGTGGGGCGTGGCCAAGTGGTAAGGCAACGGGTTTTGGTCCCGCTATCCGGAGGTTCGAATCCTTCCGTCCCAGAAGATATGGATTATATGCGAATAAATAAAAAAATATTTTTTTTTTTTTTTTTTTTTTTCAAAAGGCTAGCGTATTGGATAGAAGTTGATTCTTCTTTTGACTTTTTACTACTACTGATTTGATGATTTGAGTCTGAACCATATCTTTTTTACAAACTCAATTGAGATATGTATATATATATTTTTCGGGCAGGGATAACGAAGATAGATCACACTAGTTTGAATAAAAAAAAGAAGTAGTCCAACCCTTTCATCGTAGGAACATGCTCTTTCATATTCATAGTGAAGGTAAGTACTTATAATTAGAATTAGTAATAAATTTGCAATTCTACACAAAATCTACACAAAAGGTATTTAGTAATTGACTTCATTCAAGGGTATTACGTCTCTTCAGACAAGACTCTAGTAGGGTAAAATAAAAGCTAAGAACAAGAAACTTAATCCGAATCCTTTTTTATACTTTCTACCTAGGCTAGCTCAGATATTTCATTTCAGAAATCTGCAAAAGGTCTGCTTTTTATTTATGCTTCATGATATCCATAACGAAAAGTATCCGTTTTAATACCTTTATATGTTCGCCAAATCTCATTAATAAAAGGTCAAGTAAATTAGATCCGTAACAGATGCCTTTTTCCTTTGAACCCGCTTTTTTAGGTATTTCCATTTTTGCTCTAATTTCAAAAATGAATTAATAATTGTAAATCTAGATAACAATTTTGAGAAGAGGTTATTCGTATATTCGAGTCACTTTATGGAAAGATTCTATAAAATTTACTTTCAAGTGGGGACTTCCATGGATTGTTCTATTTCAGTAACAATGGTTTAATTGAAATAGTTAATCCATAATTAAATTATTAAGGTGACGCTTGTTTAACTTAGCAAATCGATACGGAAATCCTTTACTCGTTCGATTCCTATTGCGTTAATCAGATAAAGCAATAAAAAAGAAAAATTTTCCACAGATATCGCTTTTTTTTCACTTCATAAAAAACTGGAATTTTTTTGTTTTTTTATTTAACCCTTTTCCTTAACCTATCGTTAGTTGAAGTAGACAAGAATGAAAGAACGATGGGTTTTTCTATCTTAGGATAGGTTAAAATACTTTAGTCAAATACGGATGTAGAAGTAATAAATGTATTTTCCAAATTTTCTATGATTTCCTGTTAGTTCTCGGGACTCAAAACTGTGGATTCGTTAAAAAGAACTCGTTTATTCATGTTATTTAGATTTTAATACAATACAATTTGGGAGTTAAATAGGGGATGTAAGTTGAATTCTTCGTGCGGACGTTCTTAGAAACGAATTTTGCCACGCACCCATATATACGTAAAATAAATGCCTATATTACAGAATACTGCCCAAACCAATGACTACTCATGATTTCATTTCTAAACTATAGGATGTTATGGTAAAACTTCGTTTGAAACGATGTGGTAGAAAGCAACGTGCGACTTGAAGGACATGATCAGCTGTGGATTTCTTACATCCGTCATTTTAGATAGCAATGAAAGTGCCCTTGGCTCGACATCTTTTGGTCTGTTCTATTACTCTCGATTGTAATTCAAATAGTCCATAATATGACGGAGCTCGAGTCTAAAGTCTAAAGTATTGATTGATTTCTCAGGGGCAGGGATCTAGGGTGAGTGCCAATGACTAAGTTGGAACAACTTCGTAAGTGTATCTTCAAATCAAAAGGATCAAATTCGAGCACATTTCAAACCCGTTTTTCGAGTTGTTAAAACTCTTTTGATTCAAAGTGGATAAAGCGGAAATCAAGCATTCGACTGGATTTGATTCTTTGATATAAGAAAGCCTAAAAAAAGGGTATGTTGCTGCCATTTTGAAATGATTAAGGATCACCGAAGTAATGTCTAAACCTAAGGATTCAAAACAAAGATAAAAGATCGTGGAACAAGGAAAGACTTTTTTCAATTGTCTTAATAACTAGTTAATAACTAGAGAGAGGAATAAAAAACTTCTAAACGGGACAGAAAGAGGTTAGAGACCGCTCAATAACGAAAATGCCTAAGGTCATTCTTTGAACTATTTGAGAGTTATCGAACTTGAGTTATGAGGACGAATGCCTTTTTTGTTTTTTTTTTTTCGAAATAAGAAAGGGCGCTATTTTGATTCTATTTGTTTAATGATTTTAGGGATCTACTTGGCATTCAAATTAAATTATAGAATTTCGAATCATTTTTTCTTGAGCCGTACGAAGGGAAAACTTCTTATACGGTTCTAGGGGGGGGTCTTATATCTATCCCAATGAGCTGTTTATCGAATTGTTGCAATTGATGTCCGAGCCCGAAGAGAAGGAAGAGATCTTCGTAAAGTGGGTTTTTATGATCCGATAAGAAATCAAACCCAGTTAAACGTTCCTGCTCTTCTCTATTTCCTTGAAAAGGGTGCTCAACCGACAGGAACTGTTCATGATATTTCAAAGAAGGCAGATGTATTTAGGGAACTTTTTCTTAATCAATCGAAATTAAAGAAATAATACAAAAAAAGAGTGTGGGTATGACTCGGATCTATTCGTTTTCTTAGTCTTACTCTAATCAGAACCCATTTTTTGTTCCTATAAAATCCCATGATAAGAAAGAAAATACCTTGTATGTATATGTATTGATAGAAAAATCTGCAAATGAATAGAATAGCTCAAGAACTTGGATCTTATAAATCGAAAATTTTGATATTCCCTGTAACTTTAATTGGATGGTTTTGGTTGGAGTTCTAAAAGACGAGATTAAACTTGCTTTGTCAACTTATTATTTTATTGATTAATTAATCCCAGTATATTTTTATTTTTTTTCATCTTTGTCTTTGCTATTTCCATTTAGTTTTTATTTATCTATATTTAGATATGTAGCTAATCCATGTAGTGCCAATCCAACACAAGTCCTTCTTTTTTTCTTAGTAATTTCGAATGCAATTTGTTGCCCTTTTTGTATTATATTCTTTTCTGAACATTTATCTTGACAACAGTCTATTGAACAAATATAATTAAATCGTGACTAAAAAGAAAAAGATCTATGTATCTTTGTTCCATAGATTCTTGTTTTTTTCCTTCATTTTTATTAGTTTTTAATTTAATTCAGTGTTTTGATTGTGTCATGCAATCTTTAGTTTGGTTTTGACTGGATTTATAGACTTTCCTTTTTGGTTTGGGGTTGCTAACTCAACGGTAGAGTACTCGGCTTTTAAGTGCGACTAGGATCTTTTACATATCTGTATGAAGCAAGGGATTCGTCCGTACCGTCGGTAGAGTTTGTACGACCACGACTGATCCTAAATGGGAATGACTGGAAAAAATAGCATGTCGTATCAATAGAGAAGTCTGAGAATATTTAATTCTGCAAAACTCGGTCATGATTTTAATTCTTGGAGCAAAAAATGAATTGAAAGTTGGGTCAGGTGAATAAATGGATAGAGCCTTTTGGCTCCAATTTTAGGGAAACAAAAAGCCACGTGCTTATGTTCGTAATTTGAATGAATACCCGATCTAATTATACGTTAAAAATATATTAGTGCCTGCTACGGGAAAGGCTTCTCCCATGAATGGATTATCCATTAAAAAAATCCTAACTATTCTCCTTTTTAGAGTGGAGATGACTGTGTAAAAGAAGCCGTAGATTGATAAGTATCCATTTTCCAAAATCAAAAGAGCGATTAAGTTGAAAAAATAAAGGATTTCTAATCACCTTCTTCTACTATAATGAATACTCAGTTTTTATATGGAAAAGAGAGGATAGAGAGTCCGTTGATCAGTTTCCTTATCTCCGGGGTATTTTTTCCTCTAATACCTTGTTTTGACTGTATCGCACTATGTATCATTTGATAATCCACGAAATCCATTATCTTTTATTTAAATCGAAGTTCCATTTAAAATGGAGGAAGTTAAAGGATATTTAGAACTTGCTAAGTCTCATCAACATGACTTCCTATATCCACTTATTTTTCAAGAGTATATTTCTTCATTTGCTCATGATCATAGATCCGTTTTGTTGGAAAATGTGGATTATGACAAAAAATTTAGTTTTCTACTTCTTAAGCGTTTAATTAATCGAATGTATCAACAGAAGCATTTTGCTCTTTTTACTAATGGTTCTAACAAAAATTTATTTTTGGGGCACAACAAGAATTTGTATTCTCAAATGCTATCAGAAGCTTTTTCAGTAATTATAGAAATTTTTTTTTCTCTACGACTAGAATCTTCTTTTGCAAAGAAAGAAATCGTAAAATTTCAGAATTTACGCTCAATTCATTCCTTATTTCCGTTTTTAGAAGATCAATTTATACATTTAACTTCTGTGTCAGATATAGAAATAACCATTCCCATCCATCTCGAGATATTGGTTCAAACCCTACGCTACTGGGTGAAAGATGCTTCTTCGTTACATTTAGTACGATTCTTTCTTTATAAGTATGATAATTGGGATAGCTTTATTACACTAAAGAAACCCATTTCCAGTTTTTTAAATTTTAAAAGGAATCAAAAATCTTTGTTGTTCCTGTATAATTCGCATGTCTGCGAATCCGAATTCATTTTCGGGTTTCTGCGTAACCAATCGTTGCATTTACGATCAACATCTTTTGGAGTCTTTTTTGAGCGAATCCACTTCTATGAAAAAAAAAACACACTTCTACAAGAAGTGTTTTCTATTCAAACTAAGCTGAGGTTGTTCAAGGATCCGTTTATTCATTATGTTAGGTATCAAGGAAAAGTTTTTTGGGGATCA